TCCAAAGCCTTTGTATGCTCTCCATTGCTTGTGTGTATAAGGCCTATGTTATAGAGTATATAACTTCGATCATAGGGATCAATTTCTAGTCGCGTAGCTTCATAATAATTCTGCAAAGCTTCCGCATAATTTCCTTCGGATTGAGCCAACATCCGTTACGGTCGTTCATTCTATTCAAAAAATCTCCGTTCCAAAACCGTACATGAGGTTTTCATCTCATACGGCTCCTCCCTTCTGTACATAGTACTAAGCGAAATAATCTATAGAATAAAAATAGAATTAGTCCCATCTCATTATGGACCGAAAGGGGCTGGTATTTTTCCAAGAAATCTCTAGCCAACCTTCCCGCAAGAGGTTTTTCTTAACACCAATGAATTCTATTAATGCTAGAGGAAAACGATAGCTCCAAGAATTTCTTTGTTCTCAACGCCTCCTATTTAGAGGAATTAGCCACTTCAACGATCTTTGATGGTTATAGGGGTATCCAAAGTACAAACCTGATGGCTGTTTGTTATCCCAACCATTCTTCCCAGCCCTGATACCGATCAGGAAAGGGCTAATTTCTAACAAAGTTTTTCTCTTGTTGATTCCTATTTCTAGGTGTAGTGCTTTTCTCCCCTATGCTGCCTATTGGTACTAGTAGAGTAGGATTGGCCTGTAATACAGAACCTATCCTGTAGGTGTAACCTTTCGCTCAATACTCAAATCTACAATTGAAGCATCTGAGGCCGCATCAATCGAGGATACACGACAGAAGGAATTGTTAGTTCACCTCACCTTCTCCAAGCGTGGGTTTCCTTTACTAATTTTGTTCTCTCTATGCGAACCCCCTCTCTTTCTCGTAAGACTGAGGTGTAGGTAGGGCTAAAAAAAAAAAGAGTCAAATCGCACCATCTCTATAATAAGTAAATGCCCTTTTTTCCCCTGAGGTTGTCGGAATTATTCGCAATAAAATATTGGCTACAATTGAGGAGGTCTTATCAATGAAATTTCCATTTATACGGGATCTAGGCATAATTCCCAACCCATTCTATATAGAATTGTTTTCATTCCTTCACAAAATACCATAAAAACAAACACATTCGATTCTTATAAATCGATCGATCCATATATATGCTATAAATGGATAAGAGAGGTATGGATTTTCCGCTCAGCTCAAATTGTGTCCTTTTCCTTCTGTTTGGACAAGAAGAGATATGAAATATTTGACTAAGATTGGATTTCATTCCACTTTTCTATTTCTCAACAATAACTTCTCTCATCAGCTATTTCGCGTTTTCAAAGTCATTAATTGTCTCATACCCTTTTTTAGATTCCGATTGTATGGCGTAGCGTACCTTATGCAAACAGAATTTTAGGGTTCCTTTATTTTATTATGGAATAAGAAGAATTCTTCCATTCTCTTTTTCTTTGGTTTGGGGAAAACCCAAACTAAAACTTTTCGAGGGAGCGGAATTCCTAGTAAAAAAATCCTGGATCCTTCCACTTAGATGAAAAGGAATTTTTCCAATAGAACCAAGGAACCCCCGAGCGGTTGTGGTTGTACCTGTACTGCAGGAATAGGAAAACTCGCTATTCACTCAGTTTATTTTCCATAATAAGATTATGTAGGAGAGATGGCCGAGCGGTTCAAGGCGTAGCATTGGAACTGCTATGTAGACTTTTGTTTACCGAGGGTTCGAATCCCTCTCTTTCCGTTTCTCTTAATTCATCAACGTTAACGATCACAATGTATCAAATCAAATAACAGTTTATTCCAGCAATAATACCTTTATTTAATAGAAATTCTCTATAGTAAATTACTGTGGTATGTAAAAGACACATAGAGGAAAGAACAAAAAAAAAAGGATCCTAGGGTTAATCCATTTCTGCTAGTTGAATGGAAAATACCAATTAAGGGCCTTAGGTCGATTTAGTTCGGGGAAAGGGGAAGAGGAAGAAAATTCTATGAACCTTTCCTTTTTTCATTAAGTTCAAGTCTTACGAGAGTAATATTCTACAACTAACAACTCATTTATTTTGAGACCGACCCACTTCCTATCTAGGATTTTTTTAACTAGTCCTTTATATTGCAATGTGTCAATCGTCAAATGCTTTGGCAATTTCCCCGGGTCGGATGAAGCAATAGAATTTTGAACCAGACATTTTGATCTTTGGTTATCCTTCGTAGTAATAATATCTCGGGGTTTGCAACGAAAACTTGGTATATCGACTATACGACGATTAACTAAAATATGTCTATGGTTAACTAATTGCCGGGCCTCAGGAATGGTTGAAGCCATACCCAATCGAAAAAGGATATTATCCAAACGCATTTCAAGTAATTGTAGTAAAACCTGACCTGTTGACCTTTTTGCTTTTCCAGCGATATGTACATATCTAAGTAATTGTCGTTCTGTCAGACCATAATGAAAACGCAATTTCTGTTTTTCTTGAAGACGAATACGATATTGCTCTTTTTTCCCAGAATGGAATTTTTTTTTCAGATTACTTCCGGATTTAGGTGTTTTTCTAGTGAGTCCTGGTAAAGCTCCCAGACGGCGTATTTTTTTAAAACGAGGTCCTCGATAACGGGACATGAAGACTCCTTTTTGATTTTATTGAAATTTCATTTTACACAATGAATTTCATTGTATTTACATTAAAGAATACAGCGAAATTAAAACTGAATTAAACTAAAGGATAAACAGAGTAAAATCTACTAAAGTACCACAAAAAATGGAATTTCATCAACATCTGGATTTTTTGTATATATATTATTTATTTTATTGTTTTGTATCTAGCAAAATTGTAAGGTAGAACCACAGAATAGATCCTGGATTCTCCATTTAATTCGGAGAAAAAGAGAGATTCTTGTTCATGGAACATCGATATAGAAAAAAGCCGACTATCGGATTTGAACCGATGACCCTCGCATTACAAATGCGATGCTCTAACCTCTGAGCTAAGTGGGCTTACATAACAGAAATAGTGTAACAAATAGAAATATGTATAGTATAGTATAGGAAATCTGTAAAATGTCAGATCTTAATTATTAATCTTAGCTATTAACTAGTTCGAAATTTAAAGTTCTACTTAGAAAAAAATACTAGAACTTCATAAAAATCAAGTTAGCTTGATATGCTTAACTAGAGGATATCCTTAAATAGGATTATAGAATTTATTGAACTTTCTTTTTATTTCTCTAATTCGCAAATTGATTTTTCTAATAGAATAAAATCTATTCCAATTTCTATATTGAATTTGATTTCAGATATTTTCAATTTGATATGGCTCGGACAAGTAATCTAATACATAGAAAAGAATAATATATATGAAAGATATAATAAAGAGAAAATGCGAATTTCTTGGCATTTTCATTCGATCATTATAGACATTTTTTGAGATATTTTGTTTTTTTTTTGTTATTTCTTAATAATTTAATGATTAATATTTCACTAAGGAGAACATAGAATCATAGCAAATTAAATTGCTAATTCTGATTAGAAAAAAAAATGAATATCAAGCGTTAGAGTATGATTTTGAATACTCTAAAAAAGAAGGGTGGGGGAGAGAAAAACTTTGGGATATATTGATTCGGATTGAATTGCAAATACATCAACGATAGAATCAATTCAATTCTGAATTGCAACAAGCAGGGTCTCTCAAATAGAGACGAACTGCTAGACTACGTCGAGTAATGAATTCAACGATTCCAAAAAAAAAACTAAGAGATGGATGAAATTACACAAGGAATCTAGGTCTCAATCAAAGAAAAGGAAAATGGGGATATGGCGAAATCGGTAGACGCTACGGACTTGATTGTATTGAGCCTTGGTATGGAAACCTGCTAAGTGGTAACTTCCAAATTCAGAGAAACCCTGGAATTAAAAAAGGGCAATCCTGAGCCAAATCCGTGTTTTGAGAAAACAAGTGGTTCTCGAACTAGAATCCAAAGGAAAAGGATAGGTGCAGAGACTCAATGGAAGCTGTTCTAACGAATCGAGTTGATTACGTTGTGTTGGTAGTGGAACTCCCTCTAAATTAGAGAAAGTAAGGGGTTTATACATCTAATACACACATATGGATACTGACATAGCAAACGATTAATCACAGAACCCATATCATAATATAGGTTCTTTATTCTTTTTTAGAATGAAATTAGGAATGATTATGAAATAGAAAATTCAGAATTTTTTTAGAATTATTGTGAATCCATTCCAATCGAATATTGAGTAATCAAATCCTTCAATTCATAGTTTTCGAGATCTTTTAAAAAGTGGATTAATCGGACGAGGATAAAGAGAGAGTCCCATTCTACATGTCAATACTGACAACAATGAAATTTCTAGTAAAAGGAAAATCCGTCGACTTTATAAGTCGTGAGGGTTCAAGTCCCTCTATCCCCAAACCCTCTTTTATTCCCTAACTCTAACTATACTATAGTATTTATCCTCTTTTTTTCTTTTTATCAATCGGTTTAAGATTCATTAACTTTCTCATTCTACTCTTTCACAAAGGAGTGCGAAGAGAACTCAATGGATCTTATGCTATTCATTGAATAGATTTCTTTTTTATTATAGTATAGGCAAGGAACTTCGATTATTAACTCTATTTTTAAGTATTATTAAGTAAACCATGCACAATGCATAGGACTACCCCCCCCCATTTCCAAATTTGGAATTTGGAATACTTTATTGATTTTTTAGTCCCTTTAATTGACATAGATACAAATACTCTACTAGGATGATGCACAAGAAAAGGTCAGGATAGCTCAGTTGGTAGAGCAGAGGACTGAAAATCCTCGTGTCACCAGTTCAAATCTGGTTCCTGGCACAGAAAAAAAAAAGGATCTACCGAATAGGTATTGATACAAATACCTCGAGATAGGTTGGAATACATATTCGTTAATAATATAGATAGAGTATGATTTATTCATCTAAGTAGATAAATCTCTAAATAGAGGCACTTCTTTTTCTTTTTAGAAAAGGGTAAAAATCTCAGGTTCTTTTCTTTGTGGT